TAGAAGCAGGGAGACGAGCAATGACACGAAATGCACGCCGTGGTGGAAAAATATGGGTACGTATATTTCCAGACAAACCAGTTACAGTAAGACCTGCGGAAACACGTATGGGGTCGGGGAAAGGATCTCCCGAATATTGGGTAGCTGTTGTTAAACCAGGTAGAATACTTTATGAAATGGGCGGAGTAGCAGAAAATATAGCCAGAAAGGCTATTTCAGTAGCGGCGTCAAAAATGCCTATACGAACTCAATTCATTATTTCGGGATAGAAATATAGAACCAAAGAAAAGGGGTCTTTGGAATAAAAAAAAATTGCAGGTTTCTTTTTTTGGACAAAGAATATTTCTTTTTTTTTTTCCTTCGCCCTTTTTTGCATTGAAAGAAGAGATTCAAAAATGATATGATTCAACCTCAGACCCATTTGAATGTGGCGGACAACAGCGGGGCCCGAGAATTGATGTGTATTCGAATCATAGGAGCTAGTAATCGCCGATATGCTCATATTGGTGACGTTATTGTTGCTGTGATCAAAGAAGCAATACCAAATATGCCTCTAGAAAGATCAGAAGTGATCAGAGCTGTAATTGTACGTACTTGTAAAGAACTCAAACGTGACAACGGTATGATAATACGATATGATGACAATGCTGCAGTTGTCATTGATCAAGAAGGAAATCCAAAAGGAACTCGAGTTTTTGGTGCGATCGCCCGAGAATTGAGACAGTTAAATTTTACTAAAATAGTTTCATTAGCCCCTGAGGTATTATAAGATAAGACTATGATATAGGGACATTTGAATGAAATAGATTAATTAGTAGATTGTGTCTCACGTATATACCTTTAATAATTCATAAATAAATACATGTTTATTATATCCAAATTTGGAGGCACCAATAATTTTAGTTCATCATGGGTAGGGACACTATTGCTGACATAATAACCTCGATACGAAATGCTGACATGAATAGAAAAGGGACAGTTCGAATAGCATCTACTAACATCACCGAAAACATTGTTAAAATACTTTTACGAGAAGGTTTTATCGAAAACGTGAGGAAACATCGGGAAAGCAATAAATATTTTTTGGTTTTAACCCTCCAACATAGAAGGAATAGGAAAGGACCATATAGAACTATTTTAAATTTAAAACGGATCAGTCGACCTGGTCTACGAATCTATTCTAACTATCAACGAATTCCTAGAATTTTAGGTGGGATGGGGATTGTAATTCTTTCTACTTCTCGAGGTATAATGACAGACCGAGAGGCTCGACTAGAAGGAATCGGCGGAGAAATTTTGTGTTATATATGGTAATCCTTCTAATATCCGAATTAGATCCGAAATTTCCTATTTGTGAAAAAAAAAAGAGAAAGGACGGGTTGTCTAATATCACTCCTCCTCCATTAGTTGATACTTCAAGGGGGTTTTACCTGGAATGAAAGAACAAAAATGGGTTCATGAAGGTTTAATTACTGAATCACTTCCCAATGGTATGTTCCGGGTTCGTTTAGATAATGAAGATCTGATTCTAGGTTATGTTTCAGGAAGGATCCGACGTAGTTTTATACGGATACTACCGGGAGATAGAGTCAAAATTGAAGTAAGTCGTTATGATTCCACCAGAGGGCGTATAATTTATAGACTCCGCAACAAGGATTCGACCGATTAGGCAGTTGTTTCAACTTCAACATTCCTTTCATGGGGATACAATTCGAAGTTCAAAATCTCAAGAAACTTATTTTCTTCCAAGAAATAGATTCGGAATTCAGTTAAGGTAAGGAATGACAAATATGAAAATAAGGGCCTCTGTTCGTAAAATTTGTGAAAAATGTCGACTGATCCGTCGGCGGGGACGAATTATAGTAATTTGTTCCAACCCGAGACATAAACAAAGACAAGGATAATCTTTCTAAAAGGGACTCTAAAGGACCCGATGTACAAATAAAAATAAAGGATCTGTTTTAACATGAAATGGATATATCCATATATCTCTGACTCATATTTATGAGATGATAAAATATGGCAAAACCTATACCAAGAATTGGTTCACGTAGGAATGGACGTATTGGTTCACGTAAGAGTGCACGTAGAATACCAAAGGGAGTTATTCATGTTCAAGCAAGTTTCAACAATACCATTGTGACTGTTACAGATGTACGAGGTCGGGTGGTTTCTTGGTCCTCTGCCGGTACTTGTGGATTCAGGGGTACAAGAAGAGGGACACCATTTGCTGCTCAAACCGCAGCAGGAAATGCTATTCGTACAGTAGTGGATCAAGGTATGCAACGAGCAGAAGTTATGATAAAAGGTCCTGGTCTCGGAAGAGATGCAGCATTACGAGCTATTCGTAGAAGTGGTATACTCTTAAGTTTCGTACGGGATGTAACCCCTATGCCACATAATGGCTGTAGACCTCCTAAAAAAAGACGTGTGTAGAAATAAACATTGAAGAGATTTCAAGAGAAATAAACGATTCAATGATCTGATCAAATAATATTAC